AAATAATTAATAAATTAATAGTCCAATGAATAAGATCATTATATAAAATTATATTTTAGTGTAAGAAGCACAATAATTTTTGATATTATTAGGTATAGTTTAATTCTATAAAATATAAATTAATAAAGGTAAAAAATTACTTAATTTATCCTATCAGAATAATCCTTTAATCAGGCACTTTATTTTTAAAAAAAAGGATTTCTTTATATTTGGGGTATGAACCCAAAAGCTTATCTTAGCTTATTTTTAATTTTTTTTTTTAATAAAAAATTATTACAAATGGTTTAAGAATAAAATTAAATAATATATATATATATATACATATGTGTGTGTGTGTGCATACATATATGTATATATATATATATATTAAATTTTTAATTAATTAATATATTAATAATTTTTAATAATATATTAATTAATATAATTAAATTAATTTTTAAATTTTTATTTAATTAATATTATATAATTTAATTTTTTATAATTTAGAGAATTATAATTGTTTAATTCTAGAATTTAGGTTTTAATATGAATATTATAAAAAGAAAAAAAAAGAAAATTATTAAATGTTTAATAATTAATATTAAACATTTAATATCTAATTATAATATTATATTAAAATTTTAATATAAAAAAAAAAAAAAAAAATCTATATGAAAAATTATATATATAAATAAATGTTTATAGTTTAATTAATTTATTTTAAAATTTATTTTACATATGAATTTTGGTATAAAATTAATTATTTTAATAATGATTTATATTTTTGGTAGTAATTAATATTAAATATTTAAGAAATTAAGATTTAGTAATATTTTTATTCAATAACAAATTTTGTGCCAGCAGTTGCGGTTAAACAAAAGTTGATTTAAATTTTATTAGTAATTAATAAATAATTTAAATTTATAATTTAAATTTTAAATTATTAGGTGAAATTTTAATTTATAAAAAAGTTATTTTAATATTATGATTTAATAAATTTTATTAAAAACTAGGATTAGATACCCTATTATGAAAATTTTAAATTTTAATACTAAAATAGTAAATAATTATTTATTGAAACTTAAGTAATTTGGCGGTATTTTAGTTCATTTAGAGGAATCTGTTTAATAATTGATAGTCCACGAATAAATTTACTTAATTTATAATTTTGTATATCGTTGTTAAAAAAATATTTTTAAAAAATTAATAATATTTAAAAATTTATATAATAAATTAAATCAGATCAAGATGCAGATTATAATTAAGAATATAATGGATTACAATAAATTTATTTATATGAATATTAATTTGTAAAAATTAATTGAAAGTGGATTTAAATGTAATTTTATTTAATTTAATAAAATGATTAAAAATTAAAATATGTACATATTGCCCGTCGCTTTCATATAAAAAGAAATTGAAATAAGTCGTAACAAAGTAGAGATACTGGAAAGTGTTTCTAGAAAGACAAATTAGAGCTTGAGTTAAGTATTTCATTTACATTGAAAAGATATTAAAATTATTAATTAGTTTGGGGGGATAAATTAATTATTAATATTTTAATAAAATAAATTTTAAATTGAAAGTATATTAATTATTTAATGGGGGTTAAAGTATTTTAATAGAAAAAATTTAAAATTTTATAGTGAATTAGTATTGTGAAAGAAATTTTGAAATAAGTTAAAAATTAAATTATTAAAAAGTAATTTTAAATTAGTGTATCTTGTGTATCAGAGTTTATTAATTAAAATTTTTGATAAAAATTCTCGAATTTAAAAGAGATAATTAATTATAAAAGTTATTGTTGTATAAATATTTTTAATAATTAATTTGAAATGAAATGTTAATCGTTTTTAAATATATCTAGTTTTTTTAGAAAAAAATTTAATTTTAAATTTATTATTTTATATAAAATTAATTAATTAATTTTATATAAAATAAATTTTATATTTTAAGGGATAAGCTTTAAATTAAATTTATATAATTATATTTAAAATTTAAATTTAAAAATTTTATAATTTATATTGTTAATAAATTTTATTTTATTATAAATAATTTTAAATAAAATAAAATTTAATTTAATTTATATTTTTATAAAAAAATAATTTTTAATAAAATAAAATTAATTATAATGATAAAATTAGTATATAAAATAAAAATTAAATTATTTTTGTTAAAAGAATTATTTTAAAGGAATTCGGCAAAAATTTATATTCACTTGTTTATCAAAAACATGTCTTTTTGAAAATAATATAAAGTCTAATCTGCCCACTGATTAAAAATTGAAGGGCTGCAGTATTTTGACTGTACAAAGGTAGCATAATCATTAGTCATTTAATTGGTGACTTGTATGAAAGATTGGATGAAATATAAACTGTCTCTAAAATAAATATAGAATTTAATTTTTAAATTAAAAAGTTTAAATAAATTAAAAAGACGAGAAGACCCTATAGAGTTTTATATTTAAATTAATTATTTTTATTTATAAATTTAAATTTTATAATTTTTTTTAAATATTTTATTGGGGTGATAAAAAAATAGAAAAAACTTTTTTTAATAATATTAACATAAATAAGTGAAAATATGATCCAATATTATTGATTATAAGATTAAATTACCTTAGGGATAACAGCGTAATTTATTTTTTTAGTTCATATAAAAAAATAAGTTTGCGACCTCGATGTTGGATTAAGATAAAAATTAAATGCAAAAGTTTAAAATTTTGATCTGTTCGATCATTAAAATCTTACATGATCTGAGTTCAAACCGGTGTGAGCCAGGTTGGTTTCTATCTTTTAAAAATTGAAATATTTTAGTACGAAAGGATCAAATATTTAAATTAAATTTAAAAAAAAATGAATTTTATTAAATAATATGTATATAAATAGTAGGTTTTATTAAATATTTATTTAATTATAATACTATTTTGGCAGAAAAATGTAATGGTTTTAGAAATCATAAATATATGATTTAATTATATAGATAGTAAATGTTTATGAATGATATTTATATAGTTTTTATTGGGGTATTAATTTTAATTATTGGGGTATTAATTGGGGTGGCTTTTTTAACTTTAATAGAACGTAAGGTATTAGGTTATATTCAAATTCGAAAAGGTCCTAATAAGTTAGGTATGATAGGGATTTTACAACCATTTTCAGATGCAATTAAATTATTTACTAAGGAGCAGACTTATCCAAATTTTTCTAATTATATTATATATTATTTTTCTCCAATTGTGGGATTTATTTTATCTTTAATGATTTGAATTGTTATTCCTTATTATTTTAATATAATTAGATTTAATTTGGGGGTTTTATTTATTTTATGTTGTATAAGATTAGGTGTTTATACAATTATAATTGCGGGGTGATCTTCTAATTCTAATTATGCATTATTGGGTGGTTTACGTGCTGTAGCTCAAACAATTTCTTATGAGGTTAGATTATTTATGATTATATTGTCAAGAATTATCATAATTATAGAATATAATTTATTATTTTTTAATTATTATCAGAAGATAGTTTGATTTTTTATTATAATATTTCCTTTGATATTATGTTGAGTGAGATCTATATTAGCTGAGACAAATCGTACTCCCTTTGATTTTGCTGAGGGTGAAAGAGAGTTAGTTTCTGGATTTAATGTGGAGTATAGAAGAGGGGGCTTTGCTTTGATTTTTTTAGCAGAATATTCTAGAATTTTATTTATAAGATTATTATTTGTATTAATTTATTTAGGGGGTTATATGTTAAATTTTATATTTTATATTAAATTAGTTTTAATTTCTTTTTTATTTATTTGGGTTCGGGGAACATTACCTCGCTATCGTTATGATAAGTTAATATATTTAGCTTGAAAGAGATATTTGCCTGTTTCTTTAAATTTTTTATTATTTTTTTTAGGGGTAAAAATTTTTTTAATATAATATTAACTAATTTTAGTATAAATTAATAGAATAATTATTCTTTCTTAAGTTTTCAAAACAAATGCTTATTTAACAAGCTCATTAATTATTTTATGTAGGATATTATATATATATATATATATATATATAATTAATTAAAAATTATATTATCTCAAATTTTATTTATAATGGGGTTAATAATGAAGTATGAGAAGTAAAAAAAAGTTAATAATTGTCCAGTAAGAATATATGGATCTTCAACAGGCCGTGCACCAATTCAAGTTAAAAGAATGATTATTATTACTAAAAATCAAAATAGAATTTGGTTAATTGGATAAAATTGAATTCCTTGAATTTTTTTATTAAATGTAAATGGTAAAATGATTAAAATTAAAATTGATATAATTAAGGCAATAACTCCTCCTAATTTATTAGGGATAGATCGTAAAATAGCGTAGGCAAATAAGAAGTATCATTCAGGTTGAATATGGGCAGGGGTTACAAGAGGATTTGCGGGAATAAAATTATCTGGGTCTCCTAATAAATAAGGATTAATTAAAGTCAATAAAATTAATATTAATAATAATATAATAGCTCCAATTAAATCTTTGTATGTAAAAAATGGGTGAAAGGGAATTTTATCATAATTTCTATTAAGTCCTAATGGGTTATTTGATCCTGTTTGATGGAGAAATAATAAGTGAATTATAGTTATTATTAAGATGATAAATGGGAGTAAAAAGTGGAAGGTATAAAATCGGGTTAAAGTAGCATTATCTACTGCAAATCCTCCTCAAATTCAATTTACTAGTATGGATCCTAGGTAAGGGATAGCTGAAAGAAGATTAGTAATTACTGTTGCTCCTCAAAAAGATATTTGACCTCAAGGTAATACGTACCCTATAAATGCTGTTGCTATTAATAAAAATAAAATGATTACTCCGATTATTCAGGTGTGTTTTAGGTTAAATGATTCATAATAAATTCCTCGTCCAATATGTAGGTAAATACAAATGAAAAAAAATGATGCTCCGTTAGCGTGTAAAGTTCGAATTAATCACCCATAATTAACATTTCGACAAATGTAATTTACTCTGTAAAAAGCTAAATCAATATTAGCTGTATAATATATTGTTAAAAATAAACCAGTTAAAATTTGAATAATTAAACAAAATGCTAATAATGATCCAAAATTTCATCAATAAGAGATATTAGATGGTGAAGGTAAATCAATTAGAGATCTATTTAAAATTTTAATAATGGGGTGAGTTTTACGAATTAAGTAAAAGTTATTTTTATTATTATTATTATTTATCATTTGAAATTTAATTAATTCTTGATCGTAAAGGTCCATAAAAAATATTAGTAATTTTAACTACTGCAATTAAAGTAATAAATAAGTAGATTATTAATATTAATATAATTATGTAATTTTGATTGTTATATAATTTATTAAGATTAATTTTATTTTCGTTATTAATGAAGATATCAAAAAGGAAAAAATTATTTATATCTGAATTAAAGGATAAATTTATTCAAAATAAGTTATATATATATATATAAATTATTATTATTATTAAAAATATAATAAAAATAAAGATAATTTTAAAGTTAAAAGAAGGTTTAAATAATTCATTTGATGCAATTCTTGATACATAAATAAATAAAACTAATAATCCTCCTAATAATGTTAAGAATAGAATGTAAGAGAATCAATAAGTTTTAATTAATATACCTGAAATTAAACAAACTAATAGAGTTTGAATTAAAATTATTAATCCTATTGAAAGAGGATTTGATAGTGATAGTATAAATAATGAAGTAAATATAATTCTATAAGATAATAATATTTTTGTTATTTCAAATCAGAGAATAGTTTAATAAAAATAATAATTTTGGAGATTATTGATAAAGAGATTCTTTTTCTTTGAAGTTTTTAGAGTAAGTTATTCAATTTTGATTTACAAGACCAATGTTTTTTTTTAAACTATAAAAACTACAAATGATAGCTTATATATGGTTAATTATTATTTTAATATTTATTATTGGAAATTTAATTTTTGTTTTAAAACATAAACATTTATTAATTGTTTTATTAAGTTTAGAGTTTATTGTATTAAGAATTTTTTTTTTTTTTTTGATTTATTTAAATTATATTGATTGTGATATATATATATTAATAGTTTTTTTAGTGTTTTCAGTTTGCGAGGGAGCTTTAGGTCTTTCAATTTTAGTTTCCATAATTCGTACACATGGAAATGATTATTTTCAAAGATATAATATTCTATAAAATAATGATAAAATTTTTATTTATGTTAATATTTATAATTCCTTTATGTTTTATAAAAAATATATTTTGAATGGTTCAAATAATATTATTTTTAATAATATTTTTATATATGAATTTAATAATAAGATTAAATTTATTTTGTAATTTAAGATATATATTATCATGTGATATTTTATCTTATGGCTTAATTTTACTTAGAATTTGAATTTCTATTTTGATAATTATAGCAAGAGAAAATTTATTTAAAATAAACTTTTATGAGAGTTTTTTTTTATTTAATGTAATTTTTTTATTAATTATGTTGTATTTAACTTTTAGAGTAATGAATATATTTTTATTTTATTTATTTTTTGAGGGGAGTTTAATTCCTACATTAATGTTGATTATTGGGTGGGGTTATCAACCTGAACGAATTAGAGCTGGTATATATTTATTATTTTATACTTTATTTGTTTCCTTACCTTTATTGATGGGGATTATATATATATATAATCAAATAAGAACAATAATAATTTATTTTTTAAAGTTTATAAATATAAATATATATATATTATATTTTTGTATAATTATAGCTTTTTTAGTAAAAATGCCTATATATTTTACTCATTTATGGTTGCCTAAGGCTCATGTTGAAGCCCCTGTTTCTGGTTCTATGATTTTAGCTGGGATTATGTTAAAATTAGGGGGTTATGGATTATTACGTTTAATGGTTTTTTTACAGGAGGTAAATTTAAAATTAAATTATATTAGAATTGTTATTAGATTAATTGGGGGATTTTATATTAGATTAAAATGTTTTTGTCAAACTGATATTAAATCTTTAATTGCTTATTCTTCAGTTGCTCATATAAGACTTGTTATTAGAGGAATTATAATTATAAATTATTGAGGGTTTATAGGTTCATATATTATAATGATTGGTCACGGTTTATGTTCTTCAGGGATATTTTGTTTAGCTAATATTAATTATGAACGATTACATAGACGAAGATTATATATTAATAAAGGTATAATAAATTTTATACCTTCAATGAGATTGTGGTGATTTTTACTTTTATCTTCAAATATAGCAGCTCCTCCCAGATTAAATTTAATAGGTGAAATTAGATTAATTAATAGATTAATGAGTTGATCTTGAATTTCTATAATTATATTAATATTAATTTCTTTTTTTAGAGCTGGTTATAGATTATATTTATATTCCTATATTCAACATGGAAAATATTATTTTGGAATTTATAGATATTATACTGGTGTTAGTCGAGAGTATTTGATATTAATATTACATTGATTACCTTTAAATATTATAGTGGTTAAAATTGATTATAGAATAATTTGATTATATTTAAATAGTTTAATAAAAATATTGATTTGTGGTATCAAAAATATGAATAAAATTCATTTTAAATTATAAATAATATAAAATATTCTATTTGTTATATTTCTTTTTTTTTTTTATTTATATTAAGAATATTTAATTTTTTAATAATAATTTATTTTATTATAAATGATTTAGTAATTTTTTTGGAGTGGGAAATTGTTTCTTTTAATTCATTTACTATTGTTATGTCAGTTTTATTTGATTGGATGAGATTATTATTTATAATATTTGTTTTTTTAATTTCTTCTGTGGTTATTTACTATAGAAAAAGTTATATAAGATCAGAGTTAAATTTAAGACGATTTATTATTTTAGTTTTATTATTTGTAAGTTCTATGATATTATTAATTATTAGACCTAATATTATTAGAATTTTATTAGGTTGGGATGGATTAGGTTTAGTATCATATTTATTGGTAATTTATTATCAAAATTTAAAATCTTATAATGCTGGTATATTAACTGCTTTATCAAATCGAATTGGAGATGTTTTAATTTTAATAACAATTTCATGAATAGTAAATTATGGGGGGTGAAATTATATTTTTTATTTAGAATTTATAAAAAATGATTGAGAAATAAAATTAGTTAGAATAATAATTATTTTAGCTGCTATAACAAAAAGAGCTCAAATTCCTTTTAGATCTTGGTTACCAGCGGCAATAGCAGCACCTACTCCTGTGTCAGCTTTAGTTCATTCTTCGACTTTAGTTACTGCTGGGGTATATTTATTAATTCGATTTAATTTTTTATTAGTTGATACTTTTTTTTTAAAGATATTGTTATTATTTTCTGGTTTAACAATATTTATAGCGGGGGTTACGGCTAATTATGAGTTTGATTTGAAAAAAATTATTGCTTTATCTACTTTAAGACAATTAGGTTTAATAATAAGAATTTTAAGAATGGGGTTACCTAATTTAGCTTTTTTTCATTTATTAACTCATGCCATATTTAAAGCTTTATTATTTATATGTGCAGGGGTAATTATTCATATAATAAATGATATGCAAGATATTCGTTTTATGGGGGGGATTGGGATTTACATTCCTTTAACTTCTTTATGTATAAATATTTCTAATATGGCTTTATGTGGGATTCCTTTTTTGGCTGGGTTTTATTCAAAAGATTTAATTTTAGAGTTAGTTAGTTTTAGAAATTTAAATTTATTAGTTTTTTTATTATATTATATTTCTACAGGTTTAACAATATTTTATACGATTCGTTTAATTATATATTTGATGATTGGGGATTATAATTTAATCAGAGTTTATAATTTATATGATGAGGATTATATTATATTAAAAAGAATATTTATTTTATTATTTATAAGAGTAGTTAGAGGAAGATTTTTAAGATGAATGATTTTTTCTTATCCTTATATAATTTATTTACCTTTTAATTTAAAGATAATAGTAATTTATGTTAGTTTAGTGGGGGGTTTAATAGGTTATTTAATTAGAAATATAAGTATTTATTCAATCAATAAGTTTTTATTATTTTATAATTTAAGAAGTTTTTTAAGTTTAATGTGGTTTATACCTAATTTATCTACTTATGGATTAAGATATAGTTTTCTTAATTTCGGTCAGAATTTATTGAAAACTGTTGATATGGGTTGAAGAGAATTATATAGAGGTTGAGGTATAGTAATAATCTTAAAAAAGTATTCAATTTTCTATAATTTTTACCAAAATAATAATTTAAAAATTTATTTATTTAGATTTGTTTTATGAATATTTTTTATATTAATAATATTAATTATAATTTAAAATTTAAATAGCTTATAGTTAAGAGTATAATATTGAAGATATTAGGGAGATAAATTTATCTTTAAATATTTATAAAAAAATTTTTTTATTTTTACAATGAAAATGTAAAGTTTTAATTAAACTATATAAATAGAAATATTAATGGAATTTAACCACTAAAAATTAAGTTAGCAGCTTATTTTTAAACTTTATATTTCTAAAGTTTTAATTGGAATAAAAATTCAATTTTATCATTAACAGTGATATACCTCTTTTTGGTTTCAATTAAAATTAAATAAGGAGTTATTAACTCATTCTTTTAAGTCGAAATTAAATGCATAGTATTGCTTCTTATTTAAGATAAATTAATTGATTTAATATTTTTTGAATGCAAATCAAATGTTTTAATTAAACTATAATCCTAGTTGAAAGAAGGTGAATTTAATTAAATTAATTTGTTCAATTTAATATATTTTGATTTCATTCATGATAAAGTCCAATAATTAAAATTATAATAAAAAAAAAAATAATTTTTGTTCATAAAATAAAATTTACTATTTTAAAAAGGGGGATAATAGGTAAAATTAGGGCAATTTCAACATCGAAGATTAAAAAAATAACTGTGATTAAAAAAAAATGTAATGAAAAAGGAATTCGAGCTGAGGATGTTGGGTCAAAACCACATTCAAAGGGGGAAGATTTTTCTCGGTCTGATAAAGTTTTTTTTGATAAAATAATTGATAATATTATTATAATATTTGAAATAAGGAAAAATAAGAAGAAGATATTTATTGTTATAATGATTATTTATATTAAAATTATTAAACTTTTTGATTGGAAGTCAAATATACTAAATATATTATATAAATAATTAATTTCCTCATCAATAAATAGAGATATAAAGGAAAAGTCAAACTACATCTACAAAGTGTCAGTATCATGTTGCTGCTTCAAATCCAAAATGATGATTTTTAGAAAAATGGTTATTTAAGTGTCGAATTAGGCATACTAAAAGAAAAATAGTTCCAATAATAACGTGAAGTCCATGAAATCCTGTTGCTATAAAGAATGTTGATCCATAAATTCTATCTGCAATAGTAAAAGGAGCTTCTAAATATTCATATGCTTGTAAAATAGTGAAATAAATTCCTAAAATAATAGTTATAAATAATCCTTGGGTAGTTTGAGAGTTGTTATTTTCTATTAATGCATGGTGAGCTCATGTAACAGAAACTCCTGAACTAATTAAAATAATAGTATTTAAAAGGGGGATTTGAAATGGGTTAAAGGGGGTAATATTTATAGGTGGTCACATAGCTCCGATTTCAATATTAGGGGATAAACTTCTATGAAAGAAAGCTCAAAAGAAAGATAAAAAGAAAAAAATTTCTGATACAATAAATAAAATTATTCCTCATCGAAGACCTTTTGTAACTAAAATAGTGTGTTTACCTTGAAGAGTTCCTTCACGGCAAATATCACGTCATCATTGATATATTGTAAGGATAATAATTAAATATCCTAAAATTAATAAATTTATATTAAAATTATGGAATCACTTAATTATACCAGTAACTAATGTTATAACTCCAATAGCACCTGTTAATGGTCAAGGTCTATAATCTACTAAATGGAAGGGGTGGTTGTGTGTTATTTTCATTAAATTTAATTAACTTCTCTAGAATAAAGAGTTCTTAAAATAGCAATAACATAAGATTGAATAACCGCAACTGCTGATTCTAGAATTAATAAAAGAATTTGAATTAAAATTAATATTATAATTAAATAAAAATTCATATTGGGTCCTGTTCTTCTTAATAAGGTAATTAGAAGATGACCTGCAATTATGTTTGCAGTTAATCGTACTGCTAATGTCCCTGGTCGAATAATATTACTAATTGTTTCAATTAATACTATAAAAGGTATAAGAATAGGGGGAGTTCCTTGAGGGATTATGTGGATAAATATATGTTGGGAGTTATTGATTCATCCATAAATTATAAATCTTAATCATAATGGTAGGGAAATAGAAAGGGAAAGAGTTAAATGGCTAGTTCTTGTAAAAATATAAGGAAATAAACCTAAAAAATTATTAAATAAAATAAAAGAAAATATTGAAATAAAAATAAATGTTGATCCTTGAAAATAATTATTTTTTAGTAAAATTTTAAATTCATTATGAAGTTTTTGTAAGATAAAATTTCAAAAAAAATAATGGCGATTAGGAATTAATCAAAAAGAATAGGGTAAAAATATAATACCAATAAAAGTTCTAATTCAATTAAATGAAATATTTATTAGGTTGGTAGAGGGGTCAAAAATTGAAAATAAATTACTTATCATTTTCAATTTAAATTTTTTTTTTTAAAATTAATTTTTTTATTATTAATATTTAAGTTATTAAAAATATAGTAGTTTATAATATTAAATAATAAAAAGACAATTAGAAAAAAAAAGAAAGATATTAATCAATTAATGGGTATTATTTGAGGGATAAAAGAATATTACTTAAGTAATAATTTAAATTTGACATATTTATGTTATAAATTAACTAATTCTTTCATTAGAAGTAATTGCTAATTTACTATTAAGTGGTTTAAGAGACCAATACTTGCTTTCAGTCATCTAATGAATAAAAATTATTAATTCAATTAATAAAATTCTTAATTGAGATTCTTTCAATTACAATAGGTATGAAACTATGATTTGCTCCACAAATCTCTGAACATTGTCCATAAAAAATTCCTGGTCGATTAATAAAAAAATTAGTTTGATTTAATCGACCGGGATTAGCATCAACTTTTACCCCTAAGGAGGGGATAGTTCATGAATGAATTACGTCTGTTGCAGTAACTATAATACGGATTTGGTTATTTATAGGGAGAATAATTCGATTATCTACATCTAAAAGACGAAAGTTATTTTTAGTTAATTCGTTAGAGGGAATTATATAAGAATCAAATTCAATATTATTAAAATCTGAATATTCATAACTTCAATATCATTGATGGCCAATAGATTTTAATGTAATTAGTGGATTATTAAGTTCATCTAGTAAATAAAGTAAGCGAAGAGAGGGAAGAGCGATAAAGATTAAAATAATGGCGGGTAAAATAGTTCAAATAAGTTCAATTATTTGCCCTTCTAATAAAAATCGATTAATATATTTATTAAATAATAAACTTAATATAAGATATCCTACTAAAATTGTAATTATAATTAAAATAATAAGAGTATGATCATGAAAAAAGATAATTTGTTCTATTAAAGGAGAAGCTCCATTTTGTAGATTAAGGTTAGATCAAGTTGCCATTTCTAAAAAAAGGATTAACCTTTATAAATGGGGTTTAAATCCATTACATATAATCTGCCATATTAGAAATTATGGCTTAGAATAGGAAGTTCATTATATGAATGTTCAGCTGGGGGTAAATTTTGATATCATTCAATAGAGGATGGGAGATTTAAGGGAAATAGAATAATTCGTTGGTTGATTATTGATTCTCAGATAATAATTAATATTAATATTACTGCTAAAAGGGAAATGTAAGATCCTAGAGATGAGATAATATTTCAGGAGATAAATGAATCTGGGTAATCTGAATAACGTCGAGGTATACCAGCTAACCCTAAAAAATGTTGGGGGAAGAAGGTTAAATTAACTCCAATAAATATAACTAGAAATTGAATTTTTAATAAAAATGGATTTATACATAGACCGGTAAATAAAGGATATCAATGAATAAATCCTCCTATAATAGCAAATACTGCTCCTATTGAAAGGACATAATGAAAATGAGCAACTACATAATAAGTATCATGTAAAGTAATATCAATTGATGAATTAGATAAGATAACACCTGTTAATCCTCCAACTGTGAATAAGAATACAAATCCTAATCTTCATAAAATTGAAGGTGAATAATTAATTTGTGTTCCATGAAAAGTAGCTAGTCATCTGAAAATTTTAATTCCAGTAGGTACGGCAATAATTATAGTTGCTGATGTAAAATATGCACGAGTGTCAATATCTATACCTACAGTAAATATATGATGAGCTCATACAATAAATCCTAATAAACCGATTGCTAATATAGCATAAATTATCCCTAGACAACCAAAAGTTTCTTTTTTTCCTCTTTCTTGGGAAATAATATGGGAAATTATACCAAATCCTGGTAAAATTAAAATGTAAACTTCAGGATGACCGAAAAATCAAAATAAATGTTGGTAGAGAATAGGATCTCCTCCTCCAGCTGGATCAAAGAAAGATGTATTAAGATTTCGATCAGTTAATAATATAGTAATAGCTCCAGCTAAAACGGGTAAGGAAAGAAGTAAAAGGAAGGCAGTAATTCCAACAGCTCAAACAAATAGTGGTATTTGATCAAAAGATAAATTATTTAGTCGTATATTAATAATTGTAGTAATAAAATTAATAGCTCCTAGGATTGATGAAATTCCAGCTAAATGAAGGGAAAAAATAGCTAAATCTACAGATCTTCCTCTATGAGCAATATTGGATGAAAGTGGGGGGTAAACTGTTCATCCTGTTCCTGCTCCATTTTCTACAATTCTTCTTGAAATTAACAGAGTTAATGATGGGGGTAAAAGTCAAAAACTTATATTATTTATTCGGGGGAATGCTATATCTGGGGCTCCCAATATTAAAGGAACTAATCAATTACCAAATCCTCCAATTATAATTGGTATAACCATAAAAAAAATTATAATAAAGGCATGGGCCGTTACAATGGTATTATAGATTTGATCGTCTCCGATTAAAGAATTAGGTGTTCCTAATTCAGCTCGAATTAATAATCTTAATGATGTTCCTACTATTCCTGCTCAAATACCAAAAATAAAATATAATGTTCCAATATCTTTATGATTTGTTGAATAAAGTCATTTTCGCTATAAATAAAATGGCTGAGTTTAAGCGATAAATTGTAAATTTATTAACGAGAAATTTCTCTTTTATTAAGTCTTATAGTCAATAATGATATAAAATTGCAAATTTTAAGGAGTAGTAATAATAATTCTAAGGCTTAAAGAAATATTCTTTATAAATAATTTTGAAGATTATTAGTTTTTTTAACTTAAAACCTTAAAAAAAAAATAAGGTTCTAATAATCATTCCTATAATAGAAAAAAAAGAAAATAAATTAATAAATAATAAATTATTGTTTTTAATAAAAATTTTAAATCATTTAATTTTAATATAATTAAACATGAATGTAGAATAAATAATACGAATGTAATAAAATAAAACAATTAATCTTGTTATAATTATAATAAAAGTTAAAAAGTATATTTGATTGATAATTAAAAAATTAATAATAATTCATTTTGGGAAAAATCCAATAAAAGGGGGTAGTCCTCCTAAAGATAAAAAATTAATTAGTAAATTAATTTTGATTAAAGGTATTAAATTATTAATAAATAATTGATTGATATAAAATATATTTAATATATAAAATAAAAAGCATATAATTCTAATTAAAAATGAATATACTAATAAATAAAATAATCATAAGTTTTCTGAAATTATAATTGAAAATAATATTCATCCTAAATTATTAATAGATGAAAATACTATTAATTTACGTAAAGAGGTTTGATTAATACCTCCAATAGCCCCTACGATTACATTTAAAATGATAATAATTAAAATGAAATTTTTATTAAAATAGTATGATAAAATAATTATGGGGGTAATTTTTTGTCATGTTATTAAAATAAAATTATTTAATCAATTTAATCCATCAGTAATGTTTGGAAATCAGAAATGAAAAGGTGCAGAGCCTATTTTTATTAATATTGACGAGTTAATTATAATTGAAAGAAAAAAATTTATTTCAAAGTTTTTTAATAAAATTATTTTTAATAAAATAGAAAATAAAAAATTAATAGAAGCAATTGATTGGGTTAAAAAGTAGTTTAAGGAAGCTTCAGTAGCTAGAAGATTATTAGTATTAGAAATAAGGGGGATAAATCTAAGTAGATTAATTTCTAGGCCAATTCAACATCCAAATCAAGAGTTAGATGAAATTGCAATTAAAGTTCTATTAATTAAAATAAAAAAAAAAAATATTTTTGAAGAATTTCTAGAAAAAATTTA